GCAAGAAGATTGTTTACGAAGAAACAACAAGAAAAATTCATATTCTGATACATAAGAGTTATATAGGAATCGAAATAGTCTTTTATTTTCTTTTGAAAAAAGAAAAATGGATTTCATTGAAGTAATAAGACTATTCCAATTCGAATAATAGTTGAGAAAGAATCGCAATAAATGCAAAGATGAAACATCTTGGATCCGGTAGTCAAGGAGTTGAACCAAGATTTCAAAATGGATAGGATAGGGTATCTCTATATGTGATAGATAAGGTAAATGCAAAAATTTGTCTTCTAAAAAGGGAAATATTGAATGAATAGATTGTAAATTTTGAAACTTTGGTATTTCTTTTTCTTCCGGACAAGATAGTTCTCTTAGCGAGAATTGGATTTCTACAACGATTGCAAACCCCTCAGATAGAATCTGAGAATAAAACTCCGAATAAAAATGATTGCTGTGATCCAACAATCGATCTTGGTTAGGATGATTAACCGAATTAATCCAAAAATTCTGCTGATACATTCGAATAATTAAACGTTTCACAAGTAGTGAACTAAATTTCTTGTTATTACAACCAAAAATTTCCACAGGTTCCGAACCATTTAATCCATAATCATGGGCAAACGCATAAATATATTCCTGAAAGAGAAGTGGGTAAACGAAGTATTGTTGACGAGATTTCTGTTTTTCTGAATACCCTTCGAATTTTTCCATTTGTATTTCTACTTGAATCAGAGAAAAAAAGCATTTCTCGATTTATCAAATACATAGTGCAATATGGTCAGAACAGGGTGTTACATTTTTAAAAACAAACCCTGGGAAGAAAGGGAGTCTAATCCATAGATCTTTTTCTGGTCCTTTTCTATCTAATTAGTTTATGTTTGTTCTAATTCCAAAACAAAAAAGAACAAATCTTTTATTTTTGCAGGCCAATTGCTCTTTTGACTTTGGAATACAGTTTCGTTATCAATATACTGCTTCTTTTACACATTCAATTCATAACATCCCTTTTCAATCCATAATCAAGAATAATTAGGATTCCTAAAAAAATTAAAGGGTCCACTGATAGGAAAACCCAACCTTTCCCCGCATCAGGCACTAATCCATTTTTAACGTCTAATTAGATCGGGGAATCCTTTCAATTAAGAAGTTAAGCTCGTTGCTTTTTATTTTACCAGAATTAGAGCCAGGCTCTATCCATTTATTCACTAGACCCTGAAAATCGGAATTTTTTATTCAAAAAAAAAAAAAAAAGAAATTGATTTTATTACGACATGCTATTTTTTCCATTCATTACCTTTAAGGATCAGTCGTGGTCTTCTAGACTCTACCAAGAGTCTGGACGAATTTGTTGCTTCATCCAAATGTGTAAAAGATCATAGTCGCACTTAAAAGCCGAGTACTCTACCATTGAGTTAGCAACCCAGATAAAATAGGATCTTAGATACAATCAAAATCCAAAAATCGATGAAATTACACCGGACGTTCCCGTCAAAACATTAAATTAGCAAGACATCAAAAGAAAGATTTTATCTCTCATTAAAAACACTCAAATACCAAAATAAACAAATCGGTTAAATTTCACTAAGGTTAAAAAAGGGGCAGCCCCAATCACAATAGCAAAATTGTTATTTTTTAGCAATTTTTATTTCTTTAAATAGAAAAATCTTCTATGGGAGTACATGCAAGGGGGCAACCCTATCATTTGAGCGAAGTGTAGACAGAAATACCTAATATGAAGTGACGATAAAGAGACCTATCTAGCTACAAATTCTATTTGTTCAATAGACCTTTGTCAATAGAAATACAATGGTAAGAAAACCTATTATATACAAATAAGGAAATTAAATAAGGGCTTTTGTTGGATTGGCACGACATAAATGCAGCAAAAAAAATAGGACAAAAAAAGAAGCAAATTGTGGCTAAATAATTTAGTTCTTCAATTAACTCAAAGTTCTTTCTTTATCTTTAAAGAATTCTGCTTTCCTTAAAATATCATAAACAGTTCTTGTAGGTTGAGCACCTTTTTCAAGGAAATAGAGAATAGCTGGAACATTTAAAGAAGTTTGATTCTTTATCGGATCATAAAAACCTACTTTTTGAAGATCTCTTCCTTCTCTTCGAGATCGAACATCAATTGCAACGATTCGATAGACAGCTTATTGGGATAGATGTAGATAAACAATACCCCCCCTAGAAACGTATAGGAGGTTTTCTCCTCATACGGCTCGAGAAAATGATTCGAATTTCTATCTATAATACAAGTATATAAAAATTAGACTATGACTTGCATTAATTTCCTTATAGAAGAAAAAACAAATTTCATTTATACTCATGACTCAAGTTGGCTAATTTTGACTAACAGACTTCAAAAGAGAAATCCTTCGAAATTTTTTGAGTCGTCTCTAAACTTTTTTCTTTATCTCATCTCGAACAAATTGACTTTTATTCCATATTCTGATCTAATTCTATTGTTGAGACGATTGAAAATCATGTTTACTTGTTCCGGAATCCTTTATCTTTGATTTGTGAAATCCTTGGGTTTAGACATTACTTCGGGAATTCCTATTCTTTTTTCTTTCAAAAGAGTAGCAACATACCCTTTCTTTTTTTTTCCTTCAATAAAGCATTTTCCTCTTCTATAGAAATCGAATATGAACGATTGATTCTCATAGACTTTTAATAAAAAAAGTTTTCCAATCTTCCAAAATAAGACTTTTTTCTTATTTTAACCTTTCAATTTCTGTATTAAGGATAGACTGACAAAGTTGGCCTAATTTATTAGTTTTCACTAACCCTAGATTCTTTCCCTTGATAAAAAATAAATTCTGTCTTCTCGAGCTCCATCGTGTACTATTTACTTACAAACAACCCAGCGCAAATTCGGTTCGGGACAAATAGAACAGACTATGTCGAGCCAAGAGCATTTTCATTACTATGGAAAATGGTGGATAGCAAAATCCACAATCGATCATGTCCTTCAAGTCGCACGTTGCTTTCTACCACATCGTTTTAAACGAAGTTTTACCATAACATCCCTCTAATTTCATTGCAAAGTGGTATCGAGAATTGATCCAATATTGATGGAATCATGAATAGTCATTGGTTTTGTATACTAATTCAAACTTGCTATCTATGGAGAAATATGGATAAATGAAATAAGTATCTATCGGGGAAGACTCTGCAAAGATCCAATTTATTTAAACCCATATTCTATCATATGAATGAAACATAGTTTGAAAAAGAGGAATAAAAAAATTTGGTTAAGACTGATTTACTATTGAATTTCCATACTCAACAGAGAACCCGAGATGATTAATCCTGAAATGAGAAGGATCAACTCTTCTCCAACAAATAAACTATGCCAATGAAAAGATTGGTAGTTTTTAGTAATTATAAACTTTTCATACTTCTTCGACTGGAGTAACCAAAGAAAGCAAAAATGAAGTAAAAAAATTAGTGTAAAGTAAAATTAAGGTCTTTCCTTTTACTTATAGTATTCTTTCTTTTAGCTAATAGAAAGAACTAAAAATCAAAAATAAGAAAAGTATTATTTTTTTTTAATCCATTTTATTCTATTCAACGAATAGTTCTTACCTTATCGGAATGGATCATTCGGTATATTTAAAGAATCCCAAATCGAGACCGTTTTCGCTTAACCAAAGAAGGACCACTCTTTTTTTTTTTTCACATTAGGTATCAAATGTATCCTGTAAGAATTCCCACTCCATGGATATGGAGCATAAAGTTTATCTAAAAAATTCGAATTTCAAAACACATATTCAAAGCACATATTGAGTAATGAATAGTAGGAGTATATCCTGAATGTGCCTGACAGATCAAAATTTTTAATGAAAATAAAAATATTCAATTTGACTGGACTTGACACTTGATTTTGTTTTCTGATAAAGAAAAGGAATCCTTAAAAATGCATCTAATCTAAGAGTTCATAAGAAATAATTATTTTCTTTAATAATCTTTTGTGTCGTGCAGGGCACAATACGATTCTATCTTTCGTTTCATCAAAAAAAATCTGGGACGGAAGGATTCGAACCTCCGAATAACGGGACCAAAACCCGCTGCCTTACCGCTTGGCCACGCCCCATTTCGTTTTATGTGACACTAATATACAGTATTTTTTATTATATATTATCCGTCAACCCCACTTCAATTACCTAAAAAATGAGGGATATTTTCTTGCTAGGATTCTAAGCATGCGGATAATATAGAATCCAAAAAATGCATTGATCATTACATGGAATTCTATTAAGATATTATATGAAAGTCGAATTTCTTCCATTCTTATTTGAGAATGCGAATACAAGGAGGTATTTTGTGTTTGGGAAAGTCCGAAGAAAAAAGGATTTTGAATCCACCTTTTCTTTTCCTTTTTCCCTTAGAAAAATAACTCAATCAAAATCCAATTATCTACTCTACAAGAACGAACGAAATGCTTGTTATGCCTAATATACTTAGTTTAACCTGTATCTGTTTTAATTCTGTTCTTTATCCGACTAGTTTTTTCTTCGCCAAATTACCTGAAGCTTATGCCATTTTCAACCCAATCGTGGATATTATGCCTGTCATACCTGTACTCTTTTTTCTATTAGCGTTTGTTTGGCAAGCTGCTGTAAGTTTTCGATGAAATCTTTACTATTCTGTTCTGTCTGCCAAATTGAATGATGTACTCATTCCAAAAAAAAGAAAAAAATGAATAAGAGCCGAGAAGTCTTATATTATGAACTTTCGATTCTAAAATTCAAATTCTTCTACATTGAATGTATAGCTGCAGCAATAAATTTGGATCAGCCTTTCTACCCCCTGCACCTACGTTGAACAGGTACCTTTACTTTAGGTACCCACACAATACCTAAACTTATTTTTGATATTGATAAGACTGCTTATTATAAATAAATTCTTGCAATTTTGTTTTAAGAATTGATTTTTGCATTTTTAGGTGTCAAAATAAAAAAAACATCCTAGTGGATCTGTGCGGTAAGGAAAAA